GGGTTAAAGGGAAGGGGATTTTAAGACTTTAACTCCAAAAATCTTTTCAGTAGAATTTCCTAAAAACCTTCCAATGAATCCGGAAGTTTGCAAACTTTTTTGGTTAGTTGGGGGCCGTTCCTTATTCCCCAATAATTTAAAAAAGGAGACCCACGGCCTGGGGAAGACCCTGGCATTTCTTCTTTGAAGAAGTACTCACCTTACCGTGGGTTTTTTAAATGGGGAAAGGAGTATTATTGTTTGCCCTGAAAAATGGAACCAGATGCAGGAATCCCTCCGTGAGCGACCCCCACGATTCTTGTTCCAGATCTCACACATGATTGACACACTGGCCTACAATTGATGGTCGGTTTTTACTACATTAAATAATTAAAATTTAATAGGATTTTGATAAACGTATAACTTTACTTATGAGTAATAAGTTGAATAATTAAATTTTTCAATATTTATTTCTTTTTTTTTTCTCTTCTTTTTATGTTTTATGTTTATCTTAGGTTATGATTGATTATGTTAGGGTGTTAATTCTATTAATGTCAATTTAAAAAAAAAATACTTGAATACAAGTGAAATGATTAATAAAAATGAATGCTCTTTATACATATGTATATAAAAATACATATTTTTAAAAATACAAAGAATAGTTTAGTAAGAATTCTGGCTTTGGGAGTCGGGGGTAGGAGTTAAAATCTCTTTTCTTTGAGGAAGGGGTTTATAGAAAGAAGGTATTTTTAGTATATGAGTGTAGGGCAGATATCGGGGAATAAAATTAGATATTGTTGGGGAAGAGGAAAATTTTAAGCAAAAGGGGGGAATTTAACCTCCGACATTCGGTTTACAAGACCGATGCTCTGGTACTGAGCTACTTGTGCATTCTCATATAAGAAGTTTATTTTCTTTTACTGCCACGTATGGGAAAAGAATGAGAAATAGTGAGAAATAAAGTACTGAAGCAAATTGTCCGATAATAATATAGGGGTGTTCAACGGGTATACCTCCAATTCAGGTTAAAATAGCAACGTCTGCAATTAGAGTTCAGAATAAAAATTGTGTGATTGGTCGAAATATTATTCCTCGGTGTTTAGAGGTGTGGAGAAGAGGAACAACTAATAAAATTAAAATAGAGGCAAGAAGGGCTAATACACCCCCTAATTTATTAGGAATAGATCGAAGAATTGCGTAGGCAAATAAGAAATATCATTCAGGTTTAATGTGAGGAGGAGTAATTAATGGATTTGCAGGGGTAAAATTATCAGGATCTCCGAGTAGGTTGGGGGCAAATAATGCTAAAGTTGAAAGAGTTACAAGGAGTACAATAAACCCTAGAAGATCTTTATAGGAAAAGTATGGATGAAAAGAAACTTTATCACAGTCTGAATTTAAACCTAGAGGGTTGTTTGACCCGGTCTGGTGAAGAAAAAGAAGATGGACAAGTGTAACTCCTGCGATGATAAAAGGGAATAGGAAGTGGAAAGCAAAGAATCGAGTTAGGGTGGCGTTGTCTACAGAAAACCCTCCTCAAATTCATTGAACAAGAGAGCCACCAATGTAAGGGATTGCTGAAAGTAGATTAGTGATAACTGTAGCGCCTCAGTAAGATATTTGTCCTCGAGGGAAGAGATTACCTACGAAAGAGGTTATTATTACTAAAAGGAGGAGAATCACTCCGATGTTACAGGTCTCTTTGTAGAGGTAGGAGCCATAATAGAGACCTAGGGTGATGTGCATATAAAGACAAATAAAAAAGAAAGAGGCGCCATTGGCGTGTATATTTCGAATTAGTCAGGCGTAGTTGGGGACTCGACAGACGTGGACTACGGATGAGAAGGCTGTTTCCATGCCTGATGTGTAGTGTATGGCTAAAAATAGTCCTGTTATTCCCTGAGTAATTAAACAAAGGCCTAGAAGAGAGCCAAAATTTCATCATACTGAGATATTGGAGGGGGCGGGAAGATCAACTAATGCATCATTAGCAATTTTTAGGATTGGATGGGTTTTCCGAAGGCTGGCCATTTTGATTGCCTGTAGTTGAATAACAACGGTGGTTTTTCAAGCCATTAGTCCTGGTTAAATTCCTGGTGGGAATAATGACTTATGTTATGTGTATTTTTATGCTGGGGTTAGTTTTCGGACTAATCGTTATTGCCTCAAACCCATCACCTTATTTTGGGGCTTTAGGGTTGGTTGTGGTTTCTGGCATGGGTTGTGGTGTTTTGGTAGGGCATGGAGCACCGTTTCTGTCTTTGGTCCTGTTTTTAATTTATTTGGGTGGAATATTGGTGGTTTTTGCTTATTCGGCAGCTCTGGCCGCTGAGCCGTACCCCGAGATGCTCGGCAGCCGGTCTGTTGCTTTTAATGCTGGGGGTTACCTGTTTGGGGTGCTTATTGCAGGAAGTTTCTTTTGAGGGGGGTGGTTTATTAATACGTGGCCCGTGGTTGATGAGCTAGTTGAGTTCTCCTTATTGCGGGCAGATGTCGGAGGCGTTGCAGTAATGTACCATATGGGAGGGCCCATGCTGGTACTTACTGCGTGGGGTTTGCTCTTGGCGCTGTTTGTGGTTTTGGAGGTGTGTCGAGGGGCTAGTCGAGGTACTTTGCGGGCGGTTTAGATAGGTGCAATTAGTAGGGTAAAAAAGCCTGTGATAAAAAAGAATGCAAGGAACGTTTTTACTATTCCTTGTTGAGTGTTGCTGACAGTAGTAATTAAAGGCAGGTTTATGTTATGGACAGCTTTTGGTCCTGTCTTTTCTAGTCATGTTTGGTCTACCATTTGCGCTGCAATGAATTGGCCTAAGAATAGGTTAATTTTAGGGGGAAACCGGTGGATAATGTTTGGGAAAAATCCTAGCATGTTTGAAAAGTGGTGGGTGCGAAGGTGGGGGGTTTGTGTGAATTGCTTGCCCGTTAGGTTGGCTAGTTCCAAGGCCATAAAGAGTCCTAGAAGGGTTACTAGTAGGGCGGCCAGTTTCAGGAGAGGGGGTATAGTTATAACACAAGTTTTTGAGAGTACAATATTTGATGTAATTAAAAGCCCGGCAAAAATGCTTCCTCAGGCAAACCGTTTAATAGGGTTAATAACTGCTGGGTTGTTTTCATTAATAGGGGAAAGTGAATTAAACCGAGGGGTGCCTATGGAAACAAAGAAGATTACTCGTAGGCTGTAAACAGCTGTGAAAGAGGTGGCAATTAGGGTTAGGGCGAGGGCCCAGGCGTTGATGTAGGATGTGTTTAGGGCTTCAATAATGGCGTCTTTCGAAAAGAAACCGGCTAAGAAAGGAGTGCCCGTCAGGGCAAGGCTGCCAATAATAAGGCAGGAGGAGGTAAAGGGGGTTAGTTTGTGTATACCACCCATTTTTCGGATATCTTGTTCGTCATTAAGGCTGTGGATAATGGCGCCTGAGCAGAGGAAAAGCATTGCTTTAAAGAAAGCATGTGTGCAGATGTGAAGAAACGCAAGTTGGGGTTGATTTAATCCAATTGTTACTATCATTAGGCCTAGCTGGCTTGAGGTAGAAAATGCAACAATTTTTTTAATATCATTTTGGGTCAGGGCACAGGTAGCTGTAAATAGTGTGGTGAGGGCTCCGAGGCAGAGGCAGATGGTTAGGGCAGTTTGGTTATCTTCCATAAGAGGGCTCATTCGGATGAGTAAGAAAATGCCTGCAACTACTATGGTGCTGGAATGAAGTAGGGCAGAGACCGGCGTGGGACCCTCCATAGCAGAAGGCAGTCACGGGTGAAGCCCGAATTGTGCCGACTTACCAGTGGCAGCAACGATAAGCCCAATTAGGGGGTACGTTAAGTCCATGGTTTGGGATATAGCAAATATTTGTTGAAATTCCCAAGAGTTAAGATTAGTGGCTATTCAAGCCATTGCAAAAATAAGTCCGATGTCGCCAACACGGTTGTACAGCACAGCTTGAAGGGCGGCAGTGTTCGCATCTGCCCGGCCATACCATCAGCCAATTAATAAGAATGATATAATGCCGACGCCTTCTCATCCGATGAAGATCTGGAATATGTTGTTGGCTGTAACTAGGGTAATTATTGCGATCAAGAAGGTTAGGAGATATTTGAAAAATCGGCTCATGTAGGGGTCTGTGTGCATGTACCATGAGGCAAATTCTAAAATTGACCACGTAACATATAGCGCAATGGGGGTAAAGATAATAGAATAAAAGTCGAATTTTAAGCTGATGTTGATGTCATACGTGAGTGTATTCATTCAAGTTCAGGTCGTGATTACCGTTTCTGCGCCTTCGGATAGAAACAGAAATAATGGGAGGAGGCTAACAAAAAATGCGAGTTTTACGGCAGTTTTGACGTGGGAAAGGGCCCATTCTGGGGTCTTTGGCTGAGGGGCCATTGTGGTGAATAGCGGAAAGAGTAGTAGAGAAAAGATTACAATTAAGCTGGAGGCTATTATAAGAGAAGTGGGGTGCATAGCTTCTACTTGGATTTGCACCAAGAGTTTTTGGTTCCTAAGACCAACGGATGAGCTGTTGTCCTACAGAAGTTAGTCGAGTGAGCCTTGGAATTTAACCAAAGTCTTGAAGATTAGCAGTCTTCATTGCTAAAAGCCTCTCTCGGTGGGCAAGGGGGGTTTAACCCCTGTCTTTAGAATCACAATCTAATATTTTACTAAACTATGCCTACATGAAGCTCATCCTAAGATGAGTTCAGGTTTGAGCACAAGGAGTAGTAACGGGATAATATGGAGAATTATGATTAGATGTTCTCGAGTATGTGAGGGGTCTAGAGAAATTATATGAGTTGGAAGAGGGCCTCGTTGAGTCATAGAGAATATATAAAGAGAGTAGCTGACAGTGATTAGTGTTCCTGCACCTGTTAGAATTAAGGTTCAAGGAGATCAATTAAATAGAGAGGTAATAATTATTAGTTCACCTAAGAGGTTAGGGAGAGGGGGTAGTCCTAAATTTGCAAGACTTGCAACCAATCATCATGTTGTTATAAGGGGAAGTACTATTTGTATTCCTCGAGCTAATAATAATGAACGATTATGAGTTCGTTCATAGTTTGTGTTAGCTAAACAAAATAAAAGGGAAGATGCTAATCCGTGTGCAATTATAAGTATTAGGGCACCTGAAATACTTCAAGGAGTTTGGATAAGAATGGCTGCTGCAACTAGACCTATATGGCTTACAGAAGAGTAGGCAATTAAAGATTTTAGGTCTGTCTGTCGAAGACAAATAGAACCGGTTATTACGACACCTCAAAGAGCAAAAATAATAAAGGGGTACCCTAAGTCTTTGGTTAAAGGGTCAAGTATACTGATTATTCGAATTATACCATATCCTCCTAGTTTTAATAAGACAGCAGCAAGAATTATAGATCCAGCAATTGGAGCTTCTACATGTGCTTTAGGTAATCATAGATGGACCCCGTATAGGGGTATTTTAACAAGAAAAGCTAAAAGACAACTTACTCATCATAATTTGTCTGCAAAACAAGAGAGTTGTAAAGGTTCTGAGTATTGTATAATTAAAAGAGAAAGTGTTCCTTCATTGTTTTGTAGAAGAAGAAGAGCAATAAGAAGGGGAAGAGATCCTGCAAGAGTATAAAAAAGGAAATATACACCTGCATTAAGGCGTTCTTTTTGGTTTCCTCAACGTGTGATAATAATAAGTGTAGGGATAAGAGTAGCTTCAAATATAATATAAAATATGATAAGTTCGGTTGCTCCAAAGGCTATAATAAGTAAAATTTGAAGAGATGTTAATAGGGTGATATATGTTCGTTGACGGTTAGGAGGTTCAGTTGTTGTGTGGTTTTGGCTGGCAATAATCATGAGTGGGAGTAGTCAACAAGATAAGATAAGAAGAGGCGTGGATAAAGAATCAGTAGCTAAAAAAGAGTTTAGATTAGTTCAGCCTGTTTCATTTATATTGTTAAATCAAGTTAAGCTTAATATAGCAATAAGAAGACTGTGTGCTAGTGTAGAAGATCATAATCATTTGGTTTTTACTAATCATGTTGTAGGTACTAGTATAAGAGTGGGGATTAAAATTTTTAACATTGAAGAAGATTTAAGTTTATAAGATGGTCAGTACCATGTGTTCGTGCAGTAGCCACTAGAAGTGCTAGACCAGTACTTGCTTCACAGGCTGAAAAAGCTAGAAGAAGTATGGGGGCTCCCGAAAAGTTTATTGAGTCTAGTTGTAAAGTTCAAAGAGATAAAGCAATAAATAAAGAAAGTATTATTCCTTCAAGACATAGGAGAGCAGATAATAAATGGGTTCGATGGAAGGCTAGGCCGGTTAGACCTAATATGAAAGCTGAGGAAAAAGCAAAATGGACAGGGGACACTAAACAGTTATGGACTTTAACCACAAGTTTTTGAGCCGAAATCAAAGGTTTTTTTTAAACTAACTGTCTATTCAGCTCATTCTAAGCCTCCTTGTGTTCATTCATAAATTAATCCTAAAGTTAGTAATGTAAGAATTGAAGTTATTCAAATAAAAGTTAAGATAGGAGAAGTTAATTGATCTGCTCAGGGGAGGGGGAGAAGAAGAGCAATTTCTAAATCAAAGAGAAGAAAAAGGATAGCTACTAAAAAGAATCGTATGGAAAAAGGGAGTCGAGCGGATCCTAGGGGGTCAAAACCACATTCATAAGGGGATAGTTTTTCATGGTTAGGATTTATTTGAGGTAATCAAAAAGATACTAAGGCTAGAATAATAGAAAGTGTAGTTGTAAAAGTAATTACAGTTGTTATTAGATTCATTATCTTTCCTTGGATTTTAACCAAGATCAAATGATTGGAAGTCACTTATACTAATTAGTACTAGAAAGATTACGATCCTCATCAGTAGATAGAAATATAAAGGAAAAGTCAGACAACATCTACGAAATGTCAGTATCAAGCAGCAGCTTCAAATCCAAAGTGGTGCTGAGCTGTGAAGTGGTGGCGGATTTGACGTATAAGGCAAATAGCTAAGAATGAAGAGCCGATAATTACATGAAGGCCATGAAAACCTGTGGCAACAAAGAAAGAAGAGCCATAAATTCCGTCTGCGATTGTAAATGGGGCTTCATGATATTCTATGCCTTGAAGAAAAGTAAAATAAAAGCCTAGGAGGATAGTTAAAATAAGGGAATGAATGGCCTGTTTCCGTTGATTTTCTATAATACTATGATGAGCTCAAGTGACTGTTACACCGGATGCAAGAAGGACAGCAGTGTTGAGAAGTGGAACTTCAAAGGGGTCAAGAGTAGTAATACCTGTTGGAGGTCAACATCCTCCAAGTTCAGGGGTAGGGGCAAGACTTGCGTGATAAAAAGCTCAGAAGAAACCTAGAAAGAAGAAGATCTCAGAGGTAATAAATAGTACTATGCCGTATCGAAGGCCTTTTTGGACAGTAGGAGTGTGGTGACCTTGAAAGGTGCTTTCTCGTACAATATCCCGTCATCACTGGTATATAGTTAAGAGAAGAAGAGCTAAGCCTAAATTTATTAAGGTTATAGATTGGAAATGAAATCAGGTTGCTAAACCTGAAGTTAAAAGTAAAGCAGCAATTGCACCTGTTAGTGGTCAAGGACTAGGATCAACTATGTGGTATGAGTGTGTTTGATGGGCCATTAAACGTTTTCTTGTATGTATAAACTTAAAAGAAGAACGAATACGTAGGCTTGAATCACTGCTACAGCTACTTCAAGAAGAGTGAGTAAAAATAGAATTGCAGCAGTTGTAATTGCTACAGCAGGTATAAGTGATGCAAGGATAAAGGCTCCTGAAGAAATTAGTTGAATTAATAAATGACCAGCTGTTAAATTTGCTGTCAGTCGGACGCCTAAGGCTAAAGGACGGATGAAAAGGCTAATTGTTTCGATAATAATAAGAATAGGGATTAACGGAGCAGGGGTACCAATTGGTAAGAGGTGTCCTAAAGCAATTGTGGGTTGATTTCGTATACCAATAATTACAGTTGCAAATCAAAGGGGTACGGCAAGGCCTAAATTAATTGAGAGTTGAGTTGTTGGAGTAAATGTATAAGGGAGAAGGCCGAGAATATTTAATGTAAGTAAAAACATTATTAAGGAGGCAAATAAGAGTGCTCATTTATGTCCTCCTGAGTTTAGGGGAAGTAAAAGTTGTCGTGTGAAACGATTAAGGAACCAGTTCTGTAGGGCAATGAGACGGTTTCCTACTCATCGATGAGAGGGGGTAGGGAGTAAAGCTCAAGGGAGAGTTATAGCAAGAATTGTTAATGGCATTCCTATAAAAATAGGGGGTATAAATTGATCAAAAAAGCTTAAGGTCATGGTCAAATTCAAGGGTTTGTAGGACATTTTTGGATGTCTTGCATTGTAGGCTCGTTTGAGAAAGTATGGGCTATTACTTTATATGGGATTACGGCTAGGAAAACTAGTCAAGAGAAAGCTAGTAAAATAAATCAAGGTGAGGGGTCAAGTTGGGGCATGTCGTTAGGGGTGGTTGGGAATCACCAGTTTTTAGCTTAAAAGGCTAATGCTACACCCTATTTAGCTTCCTAACGAGGCATCTTCGAGCATGCAAGAAGACCAGCCCTCGAAGTAAGTTATTGGGACTGCTTCTACTACAATAGGTATGAAACTGTGGTTCGCGCCACAGATTTCTGAACATTGACCGTAAAAAACCCCAGGGCGTGATGTAATAAAAGCTGTTTGGTTTAAACGACCTGGAACAGCGTCCATTTTTACACCAAGAGAAGGGACTGTTCATGAGTGAAGAACATCATCAGCGGAAATTAAGATACGGATAGGGGATTCTGCAGGAACAACTATACGGTGATCAGTTTCTATTAAACGAAGTTGACCAGAGGATAAATCTTGTGTAGGGATTATATAAGCATCAAAGCCCAGATCTTCATAATCTGTGTATTCATAGCTTCAGTATCACTGGTGTCCTACTGCTTTAATAGTTATAAGAGGATTATTTACTTCGTCTATTAAATAAAGAATTCGAAGGGAAGGAAGAGCAATTAAGACCAAAATAATTGCTGGTAATAGGGTTCAAATAATTTCAATTTCTTGAGAGTCCAAAATATATTTATTAGTTAATTTTGTTGATACTATAGCTACAATAATATATAGAACTATAGTGCTAATTAAAAAGACGATTATTAAAGTGTGGTCATGAAAATGTAGGAGTTCTTCTATTACGGGCGAAGCTGCATCCTGAAATCCTAATTGGGAGGGGTTGGCCATTTTAGGGGTGAGGCACGTGGGGGTTTAACCCACGATTCCGCCTTGACAAGACAGTGTGATACGCTGATTTTACTAGTGCCTCGTAAAGAAAGTGACAGAGTGGTTATGTGATTGGCTTGAAACCAGTTTATGGAGGTTTGATTCCTTCCTTTCTCGTTAGTTTGATTGAATTTGAACAAAAGCAGGTTCCTCGAAAGTATGATAAGGAGGAGGGCAGCCATGAAGTCATTCAATGTTAGTTGTTGTTAATTCGACTATTAGGACTTCACGTTTGACAGAAAATGCTTCTCAAATAATGAAGAGGAATATAATTACTGCTGCTAAAGATACTAGAGATCCAATGGAGGATACTGTGTTTCAGAGAGTATATGCATCTGGGTAATCAGAATATCGTCGAGGTATCCCAGCTAAACCTAAAAAATGTTGTGGGAAGAAAGTTAAATTTACACCTGAAAACATAACAGCAAAGTGGACTTTTGTTCAAGTGGTGTGAAGGGTGTAACCTGAAAATAAGGGAAATCAGTGTACGAATCCTGCGATAATAGCAAATACAGCTCCTATTGATAGGACATAGTGAAAATGGGCAACAACGTAGTAAGTATCATGTAAAACAATGTCGAGGGAAGAATTAGCTAGAACAATCCCTGTTAACCCTCCAACAGTAAACAGAAAGATAAATCCAAGTGCTCATAAAAGGGGGGTTTCCCATTTTACTGAACCTCCGTGAAGTGTGGCTAACCAGCTGAAGACTTTAACGCCTGTAGGGATTGCAATAATTATAGTGGCAGAGGTAAAGTATGCCCGCGTGTCAACATCTATACCAACAGTAAATATGTGATGGGCTCAAACAATAAATCCTAAAAGGCCAATAGCCATTATTGCTCAAACTATACCCATATACCCAAAAGGTTCTTTTTTTCCAGAGTAGTACGCAACAATGTGGGAGATTATTCCAAAGCCGGGTAAAATAAGAATATAAACTTCAGGATGCCCAAAAAATCAGAATAAGTGCTGGTAAAGAATTGGGTCTCCACCTCCTGCAGGGTCAAAGAAGGTGGTGTTAAGGTTACGATCTGTAAGGAGTATATTAATGCCAGCTGCAAGAACAGGAAGAGAGAGTAAAAGAAGAACGGCAGTAATTAAAACGGATCAGACGAATAGGGGTGTTTGGTACTGCGAGATAGCGGGAGGTTTTATGTTAATAATTGTGGTAATAAAGTTAATGGCTCCAAGAATTGATGAAATTCCTGCTAAGTGAAGAGAAAAAATTGTTAAATCAACTGAGGCTCCTGCGTGTGCTAAATTGCCCGATAAAGGAGGGTAAACTGTTCACCCTGTTCCCGCACCTGCTTCGATGCTTGAAGAAGCTAAAAGAAGTAAAAAGGAAGGAGGAAGAAGCCAAAAGCTTATATTATTTATTCGGGGAAATGCTATATCTGGGGCTCCGATTATCAGGGGGATTAGTCAGTTTCCAAATCCTCCGATCATAATAGGTATAACCATAAAAAAGATTATTACAAAAGCATGAGCTGTAACGATTACATTATAGATTTGGTCGTCTCCGAGAAGAGCTCCGGGTTGGCTAAGTTCAGCTCGAATCAGAAGACTCAAAGCTGTACCTATTATTCCGGCTCAAGCACCAAATACTAAATATAGGGTGCCAATATCTTTGTGATTTGTTGAGAAAAGTCATCGGGTAATGGCCACAGGTAGGATGGCTGAGTTTTAAGCGGTGGGTTGTAGTTCCATGCACAGAGGTTTAATTCCTCTTCTTATCAGGCCTTAGGGTGTTTCACGTCAGATTGCAAATCTGAAGAAGCAGGATTGAACCTGCTGGGGCTTTCCCCGCCTTTTACGCCTGTCAAGGCGGGGAGAGTAGCTGGATGCTCGCTGGTTTAAGCGCTTAGCTGTTAACTAAGAATTTGTAGGATCGAGGCCTACCTAGCTAGAAAAGCTTTAGCTTAATTAAAGTGTCTGTTTTGCATGCAGGAAATGTGAGATAATGTCTCGCAAGTTTTAACAGGGTCTGGGAGGATCTAACTCTCGCTTAGGGCTTTGAAGGCCCTTGGGCTTTCTAACCTAAGTCCCTAAGTAGATATTAGGGCAATTGCAGCTGGGGTCAATGGAAGAAGAAAAAGAGCTGCTGAAGTTGAAGTTGCAAGGTGAAAAATAACTTGATTAGTGGAAGTACGTCAAAGGGATGTTGTAGTTGTGTTATTTGGTGCTATTGTAAGAGTTATAGCATAAGATAAGCGTAAATAAAAGAAAAGGCTTAGTAAGGCTGCGAATGCAGCTAAAGTTGCGACTGTTGAAAGTTGTTGTTTAGTTAGTTCTTGAAGAATAAGTCCTTTTGGTATAAATCCCGAAAGTGGTGGAAGTCCACCTAAAGAAAGAAGAATAAGAGGGGCTAGTGAAGTAAGGACAGGTGTTTTTCCTCAAGAGGTAGCTAATGAATTAATAGTAGTTGAGTTGCTCAATTTAAATAAAAGAAAAGCTGGAAAAGTTATAATTAAATATATAGAAAGTGTTAGTAAGGTAAGGGAAGGGGAAAAGTACAGAACTAAAGTTATTCACCCAAGGTGAGCGATTGAAGAATAAGCTAAAATTTTTCGTAGTTGTGTTTGGTTTAAGCCTCCCCAGCCTCCAACAAGGGTAGAGGATAAGCCTAAAATGATTAAAAGGGTTGAGTTTGTTGGTTGAAGGTTTAAAAGAAGGATGAAAGGAGCTAATTTTTGTCAAGTGGACATAATTAATCCTGTAGTTAAGTTTAAGCCTTGTAATACTTCTGGTATTCATGAATGTAATGGGGCTAAACCAATTTTAAGGGCCAAGGCTAAAGTAATTAAAGTAGTTGGAAGAGGATGAGTTATTTGTTGAATATCTCATTGTCCTGTAATTCAGGCATTAGTAGAACTAGCAAAAAGGAGTACTGCGGCTCCTATTGCTTGTGTAAGAAAATATTTAGTAGAGGCTTCAACTGCTCGAGGGTGATGGTGTTGTGCTATTAATGGGATGATAGCTATAGTATTTATTTCTAATCCTATTCATGCGAGGAGTCAGTGGGAGCTTGAAAAAGTGATTATAGTGCCTAAACTTAAAGAAAAGAGAAGGATTGTTAAAATAAAAGGGTTCATTAGTAGAGGAGGGGGTTTAACCATCATATTTGGGGTATGGGCCCAAAAGCTTAATTAGCTGACTTTACTAGGAAGTGGTGTAGTGGAAGCACTAAGAGTTTTGATCTCTTGAGATAGGGTTCGAGTCCCTTTTTTCTAAGGAGTTGGAGGGACTTTAACCCTCATAGTTCACTCTATCAAAGTGGTCCTTTACTTCAGGCACAACGCCATTTTACACTTGTGGTGGAAGTCCAGCAAATGCAATGGGAAGGGAAAGATGTCAAATAACAAGAGATAGGGTGAGAGGAAGAAAATTTTTTCAAATAAGATGCATAAGTTGGTCGTAACGGAATCGAGGGTATGAACCTCGAATTCAAATAAATAATAATGATAAGAGGGCTACTTTAGTTATAAGATTTACAGCAGTTAGTTCGGGAAATGAAGGGATATGGTAAGCTCCTAAAAATAATACTGCAGATAAAGTGTTTATTAAAAGAATGTTAGAATATTCAGCAAGAAAGAAAAGGGCAAATGGCCCCCCGGCGTATTCTACATTAAAACCAGAAACTAATTCTGATTCCCCTTCAGTTAAGTCAAAAGGGGCGCGATTAGTTTCAGCTAAAGTAGAAATATATCATATGGCTGCTAGAGGTCAGGCAGGAATAATTAGTCACACACTTTCTTGAGTGATATTGAAAGTTTGGAGGGTAAATCCTCCTGTAAAGATAATAACATTTAGAAGAATTAGTCCTAAGCTTACTTCGTAAGAGATTGTCTGGGCTACAGCTCGAAGAGCCCCAATTAAAGCATATTTTGAATTAGAAGCTCATCCTGAGCCTAAAATAGAATATACTGCTAAACTAGAGAGAGCAAGAATAAAAAGAATTCCTAAGTTGAGGTCTAAAATTGGATAGGGTATTGGTATAGGTGCTCAAAGAATAAGGGCTAAAGCTAAAGCTAGGATAGGGCTTAAAAGAAATAGAAAGGGGGAAGCTGCTGAAGGTCGAATAGGTTCTTTGATAAAAAGTTTAACGCCGTCAGCAATAGGTTGAAGAAGGCCATAAGGGCCTACAATATTAGGGCCTTTACGAAGTTGAATATACCCTAGTACTTTGCGTTCAAGTAAAGTTAAAAAAGCAACGGCTAGTAAAATAGGGATAATAAATGTTAATGGGTTGATAATATGAGTAAAAATATAAGAGATCATAGTTAAGAAGAGGATTTGAACCTCTGTAGAAAGGGCTTAGACCTTTTGCATTAACCAGGTTCTGCCACACTAACGTGTCATAATCTTTGACATATTTTTATGTCTTTTTATCTGTTTTAGTTAAATTCAACAGGTAAAGGTGAGGCGTACCGAGAGTATTGGCCCCCTCTTCTCGGTCCTTTCGTACTAGAGAAGAGCATTTCATAGATAGAAACTGACCTGGATTACTCCGGTCTGAACTCAGATCACGTAGGACTTTAATCGTTGAACAAACGAACCCTTAATAGCGGCTGCACCATTAGGATGTCCTGATCCAACATCGAGGTCGTAAACCCCCTTGTCGATAGGGACTCTAAAAGAGGATTGCGCTGTTATCCCTAGGGTAACTAGGTCCGTTGATCGGCGTTGCCGGATCTTTTTGGTCAGAAATTCTGTTTATTAGAGTTGTAACTCTGAGCTGTAAGAGAAGTTCTCTCATTCCACATGGGGGTTATTTAGTTCCCCGCGGTCGCCCCAACCAAAGACATCAAGGTGGTTTCCATTTAGTTCAGTCCTTTATTAAGGGTTATTGACATGGGCCATTTTAGTGTCTAAAGCTCCATAGGGTCTTCTCGTCTTATGTTTTTATCCCCGCTTCTGCACGGGGAAATCAATTTCACTGACTGGAAAAAGGAGACAGTTAAGCCCTCGTTATGCCATTCATACAGGTCTCCATTTAAAAGACAAGTGATTGCGCTACCTTCGCACGGTCAAAATACCGCGGCCGTTAAACTTATAGTCACAGGGCAGGCTGGACCTCTTATTTTTGATAGCAAGAGGCGATGTTTTTGGTAAACAGGCGAGGCTTTATGTGTTTGCCGAGTTCCTTCTTTTTCTTTTAGTCTTTCCTGAGAGCATACCTGTGTAGGGTTAACGGTTAAAATTGGATGTTTTTCTAGTTTCTAGTTTGTTATTCATTCCCCTCTTTAATTGGGGCCGTTAAAAGTCGGTGGGTTGTCCGTTCCGAAGTACACGCATGCAAGGAGGGATACACTAGCTCCCTTGTTACTCATATTAGCATAATCACTCCCATGGTTGCATGGGATGGTCCAGTATAATTAGGGGGATAAGATTAGATGATCAGGATAAAAGGGTAATAAAAGTACTTGAGTTTTGACGCTTTCTTTTAGGATGGCTGCTTTTAAGCCCACTGGAGTACTTTCCTTTGGTTAATATGATCTTTACCCTCCTGTTAAAGTTGTATCTTTTGTCGAAGGGGCTGTACCCCCTTCGACTAACTTTCGTGGTTTCTTAAATTATCAGTAGGTGTGAAGCTAATGTGAAAGGAGAAGCCAGGAAGCTGAACTTCTATTCATTTCTTGGACAACCAGCTATAACTAGGTTCGGTAGGTCTGTCACCTCTACTCAAAGCTCTCCCCACTCTTTTGCAACAGAGACGGGTACGCCCTATAAATAGGCTGTCTTGGAGTAGCTCACGTAGTTTCGGGGTATTAAACTAAAGTTCTCTTTGCTTAAGTTACACTTGCTAAATCATGATGCAAAAGGTACAAGATTTAATCTTTGCTTTTCTTAGCTTCTCTGGGTTATTTCATTTCTCTTTCAGTGTTCCCTTACGGTACTTTTTCTATTGCGCCTTTTATCCTTTTCTATCGCCTATACTGAGGGGGGAAAATGGTTTGGTTTTTTCAAATTAATGTTTTTGGGGTTATAAAAATTGGTTTGTTGAAGTTATTTGGGTGGGCTAGCTGTTAGGCATCAGGGCGATCTGATTCGCACAGATGACTTCTCAGTGTAAGGGAGATACTTTTCTTCTTAGCTACGCTCTGGTTTGCCAAGTACACCTTCCGGTACACTTACTATGTTACGACTTGCCTCCCCTTTGCAATTATTATTTTTTATGTAATTTTATCTTTAGGCTTGGGGAGAGTGACGGGCGATGTGTACGCGCTTCAGGGCCAATTTCAGTAAAACTCTCTACTTTTCACTTACTGCTAAATCCTCCTTCAGATGTGCGTTTCAGAACATCATTCGTGTTCGCTATAATAGCGAATGTAGCCCATTTCTTCCCTACTTATACGCTACACCTCGACCTGACGTTTGAGGCTTTACCAATTTTGCTTACTATCATTCCCTCAGGGGTAAGCTGACGACGGTGGTATATAGGCGGAATTAACAAAAGAAGGTTAGGTTTAACGGGGGTTATCGGTTCTAGAACAGGCTCCTCTAGGTGGATCTAAAGCACCGCCAAGTCCTTTGGGTTTTAAGCTGATGCTCGTAGTACCCGGGCGGGTAGAAATTGTAAGACTCTACCTGTGTTTAAGGCTAGGCATAGTGGGGTATCTAATCCCAGTTTGTATCTTAGCTTTCGTGGGTTCAGGATAAATAAAGCCACTTTCGTGGTTGTTCTTCTTATCTCCGTATGCGTATAACAGCCTTGGAGACGTTTGGCTTTAGTTTTATTTTGACTTAACCACCTTTTACGCCGGTACCTATCAACTCGGGCCTCTCGTATAACCGCGGTGGCTGGCACGAGTTTTACCGGCCCTCTTAGCTTTAACTAAGTCAAGTTTGCACTTATGGCTTAATGTTTATCACTGCTGAGTTCCCTTGGGGGTGTGGCTAAGCAAGGCGTCTTGGGCTGAATAATGTGCCTGATGCCAGCTCCTTGTTCTCGGGAGGAGGACTATAGGGCATTCTCACAGGGGCGCGGATACTTGCATGTGTAAGTTTAGCTAAAGTTGATAGCAGAGTCAGGACCAAGCTCTTGTGCTTACGAAGCTTTCTAGGGCCTATCTTAACATCTTCAATGTTATACTTTATTTAAGTTACGTTAGC